ATCAAAAAAAGACAGGATTACCAGAAGCTGTTCAAACGGGCGTAGGTCAGCTAAACGGTATTCCCATAGCAGTTGGAGTCATGGATTTTCAGTTTATGGGGGGCAGTATGGGATCCGTAGTCGGGGAAAAAATAACTCGTTTGATCGAGTATGCTACCCATCAATTTCTACCCCTTATTATAGTATGTGCTTCCGGGGGGGCACGCATGCAAGAAGGAAGTCTGAGCTTAATGCAAATGGCTAAAATATCTTCCGCTTTATATGATTATCAATTAAATAAAAAGTTATTCTATATATCCATCCTTACATCTCCCACCACTGGTGGGGTGACAGCCAGTTTTGGTATGTTAGGCGATATCATTATTGCCGAACCAAATGCCTATATTGCATTTGCAGGTAAAAGAGTAATTGAACAAACATTGAATACGACAGTACCCGAGGGTTCGCAAGTGTCTGAATATTTATTCCATAAGGGCTTATTTGATCCAATCGTACCACGTAATCTTTTAAAAAACATTCTTAGTGAATTTTTTCAACTACACACTTTCTTTCCTTTGAATCAAAATTCACTCAAATAGGACTTTATTTTTTTTTATAGCAAAGTACTAATCAGCAATATAAATAAAAAGTAATTTATTCCTTTACAAATAGTAAAGTAAATCGAGGTACCGTTGCTATGACAATTATAAATTTACTCTCTATTTTTGTCCCCTTACCTTAGTAGGTTGGGCCGGGTAATTCAGGCATTTGCAATGGCTTCTTTATTTCGTCATGTACAAAAAAACAAGATTGTTTAAATTCGACGGTACAAAATATCATTCATTGTTTTAAGACTTAATTAGACTTGCATTATAACACAAATACAAATGATATAGTTAGTGAAATATGGTATAATATGTAACTTCCCACGAACATAAATGAACGAATTATTATGCAGTCGGAAATGCGATATGGGTAATGGTCATATGTAGATATCATATCTAGAAGAAGATCATATGAAGTAGACGCCATTCTTTTCAAAAGTTCATATAAGAAAAGTGCTAGTTGATGAGCGTTACTTCGTAAACAAAAATAGGAAAGTCAAATTGGTATTATTATTATCTCAATTCCAATAAAATGCAACTAGATCTAGTATGAATTGGCGATCAGATCGTATATGGATAGAACTTATAACAGGCTCACGAAAAATAATTAATTTCTACTGGGCCCTTATCCTTTTTTTAGGTTCGGTAGGATTTTTAGTGGTTGGAATTTTTAGTTATCTAGATAGGACTTTTATATCTTTATTTCCGTATCAGCAAATACTGTTTTTTCCACAAGGAATCGTGATGTCCTTCTATGGGATAGCGGGTCTCTTTATTAGTTCCTATTTGTGGTGCATAATTTCGTGGAATGTGGGCAGTGGTTATGATAGATTCGATAGAAAAGAAGGAACAGTTTGTATTTATCGTTGGGGATTTCCCGGAAAAAATCGTCGTATCTTTCTCCGATTCCTTATGGAAGATATTCAGTCCATACGAATCGAAGTTAAAGAGGGGATTTATACTCGTATTGTCTTTTTCCTTTATATGGAAATCAGGGGCCAGGGGTCTATTCCATTAATTCATATTGATGAGAATTTGACTCCACGAGAAATTGAACAAAAAGTCGCGGAATTGGCTTATTTCTTGCGTGTACCAATTGAATTGAAATAAATTTTTTTTTATTAGATTAAAAGCTTAACAAAAACAAAATACTTTATACGTAATAGAATCAAAATATTCGAGCATGTAGAGTCAACAAGTGAGGTGGGGTGGATTCCTTAACAATTCATTAAATTACAAAATGTCAAAAAATAAAGTATTTAGTCACATTCTATCTCTTATATCTTTAGTATTTTTGCCCTTGTGGATCTTTCTCTCATTTAATAAAAGTATGGAATCATGGTCTATTAATTGGTGGAATAAGATACAATCCGAAACCCTTTTGAATGATATTCAAGAAAATAGTATTCTAGAAAAATTCATAGAATTAGAGAGACTACTCCTGTTGGACGATATGATAAATGAATCCCCAGAGACACATATACAAAAGCTTAATATAGAAATCCATAAAGAAACGGTTCAATTGATCAAGATGTATAACCAAAACCGTATGAATACGATTTTGCACTTCTCAATAAACATAATTTATTTCATTATTCTAAGTGTTTATTCTATTCTGGGTAATGAAGAGCTTGTTATTCTTAACTCTCGGGTTCAGGAATTACTATATAATTTAAACGATACAATAAAAGCTTTTTCCGTTCTTTTAATAACTGATTTATGTATCGGATTCCATTCGCCCCAAGGTTGGGAACTAATGATTGACTCTATCTACAAAGATTTTGGATTTGATCATAACGATCAAATTATATCTGTTCTTGCTTCCACCTTTCCAGTTATTCTAGATACAATTTTTAAATATGGTATCTTCCATTATTTAAATCGTATATCCCCGTCACTTGTATTGATTTATCACT